ACGGTATTCAGATAAAAATCTTATTTCCTTTCTACCTGAAACCTTGGCACCGATCTAAGTTAAAACCCTTGAAAACACAGAAAGCGCAAAAAAATGATTTTTGTTTTTTAACAATTTTTGGACTGGAAACTGACCATCCTTTTGGTCCCCCTCGAAAACTAAAAGGGTCTTCATTTTTTGAACCTATTTTTAAAGAACTGAAAAAAAAAGTGAAAAAATTAAAAAATCAGTCTTTTATAGTTTTTAATGTTTTTAAAGAACGAGCAAAATTTCTTCGAAAGGTGTCAAAAGAAATAAAAAAATGGAGCATCAAAAACTACGAATTGGGTGAAACTAAAACCGACGATTCTATAATGAATAATCAGATGATTCGTGAATCACCTATTCAAATTCGATCTACAGAATGGACAAATTTTTCACTGACAGAAAAAAAAATGAAAGATCTGACTGAGAGAACAAGTACAATCAACAAGAAACTAGAAAGAATTCTAAATGAGAAGAAAAATGGATTTCTAACTCAAGAAAAAAATATTCATTCTAATAAAAAAAGTAATCATAATAAAATATTAGAATCATTAAAAAAATTTTGTCAAATATTAAAAAGAAGAAATACTCGATTAATCCGTAAATTTGATTTTTTTATCAAATTTTTCATGGAAAAAATATACATAGATTTTTTTCTATGTATCATTAATATTGCAAGAACCAATGCACAACTTTTTATTGAATCAAGAAAAAAAATGATCGAGAAATCCATTTCCAATAAGAAAGAAAATGAAAAAAGAATTAAGAAAAGAAATACAAAAAAATTTCACTTTATTTTAACTAAAAAAAATTCCCTTGATAATATTCAAAATAAGAATTCAACAACTTTTTGTAACTCGTCCTCCTTCTCGCAAGCATATGTATTTTATAAAATATCGCAAACTCGAGTTATTAACTTCTATAAATTCAAGTCTATCCTTCAATATCATGGAACATCTCTTTTTCTTAAAAATGAAATAAAGGATTTTTTTCGGAAAGAGGGAATATTTCATTCTGGATTGAGACATAAATACTTTTGGCATTCTGAAAGGAATCAATGGAAAAACTGGTTAAGGGGGCATTATCAATATGATTTCTCTCAGATTAGCTGGCTAAAATTAGTACCAGAAAAATGGCGAAATAAAGTCAATCGACACTGTATGACTCAAAAAAACGATTTTAACAAATGGGACTCATATGAAAAAGAAGGATTAATTCATGATGAAAAACAAAAGAATTTCGAACCTGATTCATTACTGAATCAAGAATATAAAAAATCATCTAATTTTAAAAAACATCATAGACATGATTTTTTCTCATATAAATCTATTAATTATGAAGAGAAGAAAGACTCATATATTTATAGATCACCATTACAAATAAATAGTAAAGAAGAGATTTTTGATAATTACAAGATAGATAAACGCAAATTTTTTGATATGCCAGATGGGCTACCTATTTATAATTATCTAGGAGAAAATGATATTATGGCTGAGGAGAAATTTCCAGATAGAAAATTTTGTAGGTGGAAAATGATTGATTTTTGCCTTAGAAATAATAAGGTCGAGATTCATTACTGGGCCAATAGCGGCACCAAGAATAAGAATCAAAAAATGAAGAGGGGTCCTTTTTATTTACCAATTTCTAAAAATTCAAAAATCAACCGATTCAAAAAAAAAAGATCCTTCTTTGATTGGATGGAAATGAATGAGGAAATAGTAGGTCGTATTAGTTCGAATCCAGAACTAGAACTTTGGGTCTTCCCAGAATTTGTGCCACTATATAATGCATATAAGATTAAACCGGGGATCATACCAATAAAATTACTTCTTTTCAACTTTCATTTGAATGGAAATGAAAACATTAAGAAAAACATTACTGAAAGTAACCCTTTAATAGAATCAAATAAAAAAAAAAGAATTCTTAGATTCGAGAATGGAAATCAAGAAGAAAAAGATCCTCTAAACCAAGGGGAAGGGGCTCCTCTATCAGATGAAAATGGAGGTAGATCAGGCATAAAAAAACAACGTAGAAAAAAAAAGGCCAACATGAGCCCCGAAGCTATAGAGCTTTATTCCTTCCTAGAAAGTTTTTTGTATTTTCAATTGAGTTGGGAAAGGGTTGTAAATCAAAAAATGGTCAATAATATTAGAGCCTATTGTCTCCTGCTTAGATTGAGAAATCCAAAGGACGTTGCTATATCCTATCTTAAACGGGGAGAACTGACTGTGGATATTTGGACTCTAAAAAGGCGCACTCCTAGAGAATTAAGTACAAGCGGAGCATTGATTATCGAACCGACTTATCCTTATCCGTCTATAAAAAACGATGGACAATTGATTCTATATCAAACCATAGGTATTTTTTTGGTTCATAAGAATAAATACCTTCATAAGAATAAATACCAAAGGAATCAAAAATTTCGAGAATGGTTTGATAAGAATCAATTTGATGAATCCATTTTAAGACATCAAAAAATGACTCAAAATAGAGACAAAAATCATTATGATTTCTTTGTTCCTGAAACTCTTTTATCCCCTAAAGGCCGTAGAGAATTGCGAATTCTATATTTTTTAAACTCAAGGGATAGAAATGATATACATAGAAATCCGGTATTTTGCAATCAGGTAAAAAACTGTGGTCAAGTTTTAAATAGAGGCAAATATCTCGGTATCGATAAAAATAAACTAATTAAAATGAAGTTCTTTCTTTGGCCCAATTATCGACTAGAAGATTTAGCTTGTATGAATCGCTATTGGTTTAATACTCATAATGGCAGTCGTTTCAGTATGGTCAGGATACATATGTATCCACGGTTGAAAATTTGTTAGTTACAAGTCCATTTACATGAATTTTGCCATATATACATATATTATTAGGTAATAGAATATGTCGGCTATATGAAAACAAATAGATAGACGCGAGGATTGTCTTACATTCCATCCTGAAAGAGGATACTAATTTAATGACATACATATTATCAATTAGATCTATAAATAAATGAACAAAATCTTCTTTTTTTTATTTGTATAGGAATACAAAAAAAGATAAGAAGATTTTGTTCATTTATTTATTTTATAAAAAAAGTAGGAAGTTTATAATGAACTTAAGGTCATTCTGTATATCAAAATGACTAATATTATTATTACTGATTAATCAAATTCACATCAAAAAATTATAAATTATAAAAGGGGATAATATTTTGTTTTATGGTAAAAAATTCATTCATCTCAGTTATTTTTCAAGAAAAAAAAGAAGAAAAGCGGGGGTCTGTTGACTTTCAAATAGTAAGTTTCACCAATAAGATACGAAGACTTACTTCCCATTTGGAATTGCACAGAAAAGACTATTCATCTCAGAGAGGTCTACGAAAAATTCTGGGAAAACGTCAACGGCTGCTGTCTTACTTATCAAAGAAAAATCGAGTACGCTATAAAGAATTAATTAGTGAGTTGGATATTCGGGAGTTAAAAAATCGTTAATTTAAAAATTTTGACTTAGTTTTTTCATTTATTGGATCTTGAGAATTTTGATAAACTTCTTTTCGTTTTCAGCAATTCATGTAAGAATGAATCGAGGAAAAACTTATGAATAGACCAGCTACAGAAAGAGACCTTATGATAGTCAATATGGGACCTCACCACCCATCAATGCACGGTGTTCTTCGTCTCATCGTTACCCTAGACGGTGAAAATGTTGTTGACTGCGAACCAATATTAGGTTATTTACACAGAGGAATGGAAAAAATTGCGGAAAACCGAACAATTATACAATTTTTACCTTATGTAACACGTTGGGATTATTTAGCTACTATGTTCACAGAAGCAATAACCGTAAATGGACCAGAACAATTGGGAAATATTCAAGTGCCTAAAAGAGCGAGCTATATCAGAGTCATTATGTTGGAGTTAAGTCGTCTAGCTTCTCATCTCTTATGGCTTGGACCTTTTATGGCGGATATTGGCGCACAGACCCCTTTTTTCTATATTTTCAGAGAAAGAGAATTAGTATATGATCTATTCGAAGCTGCGACTGGGATGAGAATGATGCATAATTATTTTCGTATCGGAGGAGTAGCAGCCGACCTGCCTTATGGCTGGATAGATAAATGTTTGGATTTCTGCGATTCTTTTTTAACAGGAGTTGTTGAATATCAAAAACTTATTACGCGAAATCCCATTTTTTTAGAACGAGTTGAAGGAGTAGGCATTATTAGTGGAGAAGAAGCAATAAATTGGGGTTTATCCGGACCGATGCTACGAGCATCTGGAATACAATGGGATCTTCGTAAAGTTGATCATTATGAGTGTTACGACGAATTTCATTGGGAAATCCAGTGGCAAAAAGAAGGAGACTCATTAGCTCGTTATTTAGTCCGAATCAGTGAAATGACGGAATCCATAAAAATAATTCAACAGGCCCTGGAATTCCTTCCAGGAGGTCCCTATGAGAATTTAGAAATCCGATGCTTTGATAGAGAAAGGGATCCAGAATGGAATGATTTTGAATATCGATTCATTAGTAAAAAACCTTCTCCCACATTTGAATTGCCGAAGCAAGAACTTTATGCGAGAGTTGAAGCCCCAAAGGGAGAATTGGGAATTTTTCTAATAGGGGACAAAAGTTGTTTTCCTTGGAGATGGAAAATTCGCCCGCCGGGTTTTATCAATTTGCAAATTCTTCCTCAGTTAGTTAAAGGAATGAAATTGGCTGATATTATGACAATACTAGGTAGCATAGATATCATTATGGGAGAAGTTGATCGTTGAAATGATAGTTTATACAACAGAAATAGAAGTACAAGATATTAATTCTTTTTCCAGATTGGAATTTTTCAAAGAGGTCTATGGAATCGTATGGATCTTTGTCCCTATTTTGACTCTTGTATTGGGGATCACAGTAGGCGTACTGGTAATTGTATGGTTAGAAAGAGAGATATCCGCAGGAATACAACAACGTATTGGGCCTGAATACGCCGGTCCTTTGGGAATTCTTCAAGCTCTAGCAGATGGGACAAAACTGCTTTTCAAAGAGAATCTTTTTCCAGCTAGAGGAAATACCCGTTTATTCAGTATTGGACCATCTATAGCAGTCATATCAATTTTACTAAGTTTTTTAGTAATTCCTTTTAGCTATCATCTTGTTTTAGCTGATCTCAATATCGGTATTTTTTTATGGATTGCCATTTCAAGTATTGCCCCTGTTGGCCTTCTTATGTCAGGATACGGATCGAATAATAAATATTCCTTTTTAGGTGGTTTACGAGCTGCTGCTCAATCGATTAGTTATGAAATACCATTAACTTTATGTGTTTTATCAATATCTCTACGTGCGATTCGTTGAAATACAAACTTTTCTTTCTTTTCCCTATTCATTCTTTTCTTTCGCTTTAGAAAACAAAACAAGTTGAACGAATTGAATAGATATTATTTATTATCCTTTTGGTTGATAAAGTAAATTAGATAGTTATATATGAGTGAAAGAAAGCAGCTTATAAATTTGCAGTAAAAAAAATGGAGTCTCATTTCCTATGTACAAGACAAGAGTTAAGTGGAAATAAACATAAGCGGAAGAGGTCCTTTACCCCAAGACTGGTTGATTAGACAACCCAGCTTGAAGCGGGCTCAAAAGATCAACCGTATGGCCTTTTCACTATCCTTTGTATGAATTACCTACCATACATGTATTATCAAACGAAACGGGCGATTGAACAAAAAATGAGTGGATGATTAGGAACACAAAAATGCACAAAGGATTAGTAATGGAGATTATGGAAATTCTCTAAAAAGATATTTCTGCATAACATAAAAAGAATACTAATTGGGGCTTTAAATTGGTAGAAATGATAAGGCAGTACTTCCCGCGATTCCGATCCAGAGTATGCTCCTATCCACCCATTAAAGCAATGACTATCAGGAACGAAATAATCCTTTATTTTTGATTTTAGTTTTAGCCCCTTCTCTTATATTGGTTTTATAAGAAAGAAGAATAGGAACGAAAAACAAACAAGAGAAAAAAAAAAGAAATCTTTTTTATTCCGTCTTTTTCATATATTTAGCATAGATTTAGAGAGATATAATTTGTCTCATGATTCATTAGCTAATGTAACGTCTAATTCCTTTTCGTAATCGAAAATGATGGGTTGAAATAAACTATTTATTGATATTTCTGAAAGGAGTTTTTTATTTAAGGATTAAGTTATTACTCAACAAAGTCAAATTATTAACGGGTGAGATCCATTCGGAAGCGCCTTTATTTATTATTATTTTAGAGTATAGCAGACGGAATTCCATTGGTATAATTTTGGACCCTCAAATAGATTTTGACTCTTTCTATTCTACAACCATAGCTAGCTAAATAGTAAATAATACTGATCTGGTCCTTAGATTTTTTTTGACCCACGAGGAGCCGTATGAGGCGAAAACCTCATGTACGGTTCTGGAATAGCGGTGGGAACAGTGATGTTATCACCGACTATGATTATCTAACAGTTCAAGTACAGTTGATATAGTTGAGGCGCAGTCAAAATATGGGTTTTGGGGATGGAATTTGTGGCGTCAGCCTATAGGATTTATCGTTTTTCTAATTTCTGCCCTAGCCGAATGCGAGAGATTACCCTTTGATTTACCAGAAGCGGAGGAAGAATTAGTAGCAGGTTATCAAACCGAATATTCAGGTATCAAATTTGGTTTATTTTATGTTGCTTCCTATCTAAATCTATTACTTTCTTCGTTATTTGTAACGGTTCTTTACTTGGGTGGTTGGAATATTTCCATTCCATACATATTTGTTCCTGAGCTATTTGAAATAAATAAAGTGGATGGAATCTTTGGAACTACAATTGGTATCTTTATTACATTAGCTAAAACTTATTTGTTCTTGTTTATTTCTATCACAACAAGATGGACTTTACCTAGGTTAAGAATGGACCAACTTTTAAATCTTGGATGGAAATTTCTTTTACCAATCTCTCTCGGTAATCTATTATTAACAACCTCTTTTCAACTTTTTTCACTGTAAATAGCAAACAATAGACTTGGTTCAAGTTCAAACAAGAGAAAGAAACGAAGATAAAACTATTCATATAGATTCCTGATATGTTCCCTATGGTAACTGGGTTCATGAATTATGGTCAACAAACAGTACGAGCAGCAAGGTACATTGGTCAAAGTTTCATGATTACCTTATCCCACGCAAATCGTTTGCCTGTAACTATTCAATATCCTTATGAAAAATTAATCACATCGGAGCGTTTCCGTGGCCGAATCCATTTCGAATTTGATAAATGTATTGCTTGTGAAGTATGTGTTCGTGTATGTCCTATAGATCTGCCTGTTGTTGATTGGAAATTTGAAACTGATATTCGAAAAAAACGATTACTTAATTACAGTATTGATTTCGGAATTTGTATATTTTGTGGTAACTGTGTTGAGTATTGTCCAACAAATTGTTTATCGATGACTGAAGAATATGAACTTTCTACTTACGACCGTCACGAGTTGAATTATAATCAAATTGCTTTGGGCCGTTTACCAATGTCAGTAATTGATGATTATACAATTCGAACAATTTTGAATTCGCCTCAAAGAAAAACTGAGTAGGTAACCGCCCTATTCTATTAAATAAAGAGAAATTACCAATTCTTAAGGTTCCGTTTTTTTGGTTTAAATTAAAAGAATGAGATAAGGTCTTTCTCTTTGTTTGGCCAATAATGAAAAATTCAACTAGAAATTCATTGGTTGATGAGAATTTCGACTTTTTTATTAAAAATCTATCAATAGAGTCGTAATTTTTTCGAAAAATATACTTTCAAAAAATATCCTTATTCTTTCTTAATTTAATTTCTTAATTTAAGAAAATAAAAGAATCAAAAAAGAAACTGTCCAACAATTGTACCCATATCATACCTAATAGATTAGAATTGAATTCAATTAGGAACCTATCATAAAATGAAAATCAAAAAACCTTTAGTTTTTTCCCGGTCGGGTCAATACGATCATGAAAAGCATTTCAATTTATCTCCTATTTTACATATAATGGATTTGCCTGGACCAATACACGATTTTCTTATAGTTTTACTGGGATCGGGTCTTATATTAGGGGGACTGGGAGTAGTATTACTTACCAATCCAATTTATTCTGCCTTTTCGTTGGGATTGGTTCTTGTTTGTATATCCTTATTCTATATTCTTTCAAATTCTCATTTTGTAGCCGCTGCCCAGCTCCTTATTTATGTAGGAGCCATAAATGTTTTAATCATATTTGCTGTCATGTTCATGAATGGTTCAGAATATTACAAGGATTTGAATCTGTCGATCGTTGGGGATGGGGTTACTTCACTGGTTTGTACAAGTATTCTTCTTTCGCTAATTACTACTATTTTCGATACGTCATGGTACGGGATTATTTGGACTACAAGATCAAACCAACTTATAGAACAAGATTTGATAAGTAATAGTCAACAAATTGGAATTCATTTATCAACAGATTTTTTTCTTCCGTTTGAACTGATTTCAATAATTCTTTTAGTTGGTTTGATAGGCGCAATTGCTGTGGCTCGTCAGTAATAAATCGTTATAACTAGCAACAGCAAACAATCCAAATTTCACTTTCTTCTATGTTATCCCACCTATTTCACAAAAATTCTATTTGAATACTGTTCATGTCTAAAAGGGAGATTCTTTTATTTGATCTATTTTCAATACATTCTTTTGTTCCGTACTTGTTTTGTTCTATTCTAGTCAATCTCGAATCTGTTGAATTTTTGTTCATATTGAAATGAACCAACATTGATAAGGAGTTGGTCAATGATGCTCGAACATGTACTTGTTTTGAGTGCCTATTTATTTTCTATCGGTATTTATGGATTAATCACGAGTCGAAACATGGTTAGGGCTCTTATGTGTCTTGAACTTATATTGAATGCAGTTAATATCAATTTTGTAACATTTTCTGATTTTTTTGATAGTCGCCAGTTAAAGGGAGATATTTTCTCAATTTTTGTTATAGCTATTGCAGCCGCTGAAGCAGCTATTGGGTTGGCTATTGTTTCGTCAATTTATCGTAACAGAAAATCAACGCGTATCAATCAATCAACTTTATTGAATAAGTAGGAATAATAATCAAAATTAGAATATCCACCAATTTGAATTAGCATGTAGAATATGTTAGAATCTAGATTCTATTTACGAAAACGTAATAAATCAAAGTATCTTAGCCACTTCTCATGAGCTGATCCAGAAGTCCATTGATTAGAAAATTTCTGGTAAATCGTTGATTCATCTGGCGTTTAAATATATGATTCATTTACAAGTTTACTAGATCGAAATTTGATAACGTTCAAAAATTCATAGATCCCATGTCACATTCAGTAAAAATTTATGATACATGCATAGGGTGTACCCAATGTGTCCGAGCGTGCCCCACCGATGTGTTAGAAATGATACCTTGGGATGGATGCAAAGCTAAACAAATTGCTTCCGCCCCAAGAACAGAAGACTGTGTTGGTTGTAAGAGATGTGAATCTGCCTGTCCAACGGATTTCTTGAGTGTTCGAGTTTATTTATGGCATGAAACAACTCGAAGTATGGGTCTAGCTTATTGATATGTTCCGTAAAACCCACTTGAATACATTTTGAATACATTTTATTTTTTTACTGAAAAAACCCGTACTCAAAAAAAAAAAAAAAGAATAAAGATTCTATTTTCGAGCGCGGGTTTTTCTGGTCCAAATGTATCTTGTCTTTACCACGAATTCTTTTCCTTGGTTAACAATAATTGTAGTTTTGCCAATATCTGCGGGCTCTTTAATTTTCTTTCTTCCTCATAGAGGAAATAAGCTAATTAGGTGGTATACCATTTCTATATCCACCTTAGAACTACTTCTAATGACCTATGTATTTTGTTATCATTTCCAATTGGACGATCCATTAATCCAGCTGGCGGAAGATTATAAATGGATCAATTTTTTTGATTTTTACTGGAGATTGGGAATAGATGGACTTTCTATAGGACCTATTTTACTGACAGGATTTATCACAACTTTAGCTACTTTAGCGGCTTGGCCAGTTACTCGGGATTCCCGACTATTCCATTTCCTGATGTTAGCAATGTACAGTGGTCAAATAGGATCATTTTCTTCTCGAGACCTTTTGCTTTTTTTCATCATGTGGGAGTTAGAATTAATTCCTGTTTATCTACTTCTATCTATGTGGGGGGGAAAGAAACGTCTGTATTCAGCTACAAAGTTTATTTTGTACACTGCGGGAGGTTCCATTTTTCTATTAGTAGGGGTTTTGGGTATCGGTTTATATGGTTCTAATGAACCAACATTCAATTTTGAAACATTAGCTAATCAATCGTATCCTCTCGCACTGGAAATAATATTCTATATTGGATTTCTTATTGCTTTTGCTGTCAAATCACCGATTATACCCTTACATACATGGTTACCAGACACCCATGGGGAGGCACATTATAGTACTTGTATGCTTCTAGCCGGAATCTTATTAAAAATGGGAGCATATGGATTAGTTCGGATCAATATGGAATTATTACCCCATGCTCATTCTATATTTTCTCCCTGGTTGATGATAGTAGGCACAATGCAAATAATTTATGCAGCTTCAACATCTCTTGCTCAACGTAATTTAAAAAAAAGAATAGCCTATTCCTCTGTATCTCATATGGGTTTCATAATTATAGGAATTGGCTCTATAACCGATACGGGACTCAACGGAGCCTTTTTACAAATAATATCTCATGGATTTATTGGCGCTGCACTTTTTTTCTTGGCAGGAACGAGTTATGATAGAATACGTCTTGTTTATCTCGACGAAATGGGCGGAATGGCTCTTCCAATTCCAAAAATGTTTACGATGTTCAGTATCTTATCGATGGCTTCTCTTGCATTACCGGGCATGAGTGGTTTTGTTGCAGAATTGATAGTCTTTTTTGGAATAATTAGCAGTCAAAAATATTTTTTAATGCCAAAAATATTAATTATTTTTGTAATGGCAATTGGAATGATATTAACTCCTATTTATTTATTATCTATGTTACGTCAAATATTCTACGGATACAAGCTATTTAATGCTCCAAACTCCTATTTTTTTGATTCTGGACCAAGAGAGTTATTTGTTTCGATCTCTATCTTTCTACCCGTAATAGGTATTGGTATTTATCCGGATTTCGTTTTATCACTATCGGGTGAGAAAGTCGAAGCTATTCTAGCTAATTATTTTTATAGATAGGTTTTAGGAATAAAAAAAAGAAATCCTATTTAAAATGATTTTGAAAATGATTTGCTTTACAATTGAAAAAGGTGAAAAAAAAATGATTTTTTCTGTTCTTAGGTTTCATTTTTTTTTTAAGTTGAGTAAAAAAGAAAGAAAAAGTCAAAATCAAATTGAATTTGAATCAGATATGTTTGGCCTTTGTGAGAACCTTTTGAATCACTCCGCTACTTGTACTTGATTCAAAAGGTTCTTTTCTTGGCGGCTTACATTAAGTTTTCTTATGTATATTATATGCTGTCCTATGTTTGTATTTGTTCTGCTTTTTCATTCAATTCGATGTTAATGGAAATGAACCATAGCTATGTAAACCTATTCCTAATAGATTGACTCCAAAATAGCATATCCAAATTATAAGAAAGCCCGCGGAAGCCACAATTGCAGAATTTACACCTTCCAAATTTTGATTTGTTCGGGTATGTAAATAAATCGCGAATATGGTCCAAGTAATAAATGCCCAAGTTTCCTTGGGATCCCAATTCCAATATGATCCCCATGCCTCATTAGCCCATACTGCTCCCGAAAGAATCCCTATGGTTAAAAAGAGAAACCCGAGACTAATAATACGATAACTCCAATAATCCAATTGTTGGACCAATTGATACCTGTAATAATTTCGAGAATAAATAAAATAAGTGTTTAGTAAAACATTCTTTCTCTCATCCAGGTATTTCATTTCCCCAAAGGAAAATGCCGTATTTAATAAAATATTGCTTTTGCTAAAAATCTTTATGACTTTTCGAAATGTAATGACTAGAAGGGCTACTGATAATAATGATCCACATAAAAGAGCTGCATAGCCAAATACCATCATACTTACGTGCATCATTAACCACTGGGATTGGAGAGCAGGTACTAATAGCGCGGATTGATGCATTTTGGTTAAAAGACCCGAAGTAACAAAGCCTTGGGTAAAAATAGCACTTGATGCGGTTATTGCACTTAAAGCATTTTTATGCTTTTTAAAATGAAAATAGGAAACCATATGAATAATGGAGAAACTCCATGAAAGAAAGATTAATGATTCATATAAATTACTTAATGGAAAATGCCCCGAATAAATCCAACGAGTGACTAATAATCCTGTTATACAGAAAAGGGTGGCTATCATACCCCTTTCTGATGAATCATATAGTCCTACGACTTCATCGACTAATAAAGTTAAAAAATGAATTGTAATTACAATTGAAACGATCGAAAAGGATATATGAGTTAATATATGTTCTAAAATTGAAAAAATCATAAAATAAAGATTATGAAAAAAGGAGAAGAGAAGGTTTCTCGATTATTATTATATGGAATGGAAATTCGGAATTTTTTTTATTTTATTATAGGATTTATATTATACCTTTTTTATAAGACGCTATGCCGCCACTCGGACTCGAACCGAGATGCTCTAGCACTGCTTCCTAAGAGCAGCGTGTCTACCAATTTCACCATAGCGGCTTGCTCAAAATAATAATAACTCATGTTTTATTCATATTCAACCGTCGAGATTGAATGAAGGGGTCAATCCAATGCAATATTTATTTTGTAGGAAGCTTTAAAATTGATGAATAAAAACTGGTTTCATTTCAATAGAAGTTTGAGGGTTAAAAAAAGAATCTTTATTATCCTTTTTTTTTTATTTAATTAAAAATTTCTAGTTTCTAAAGTAAAGTAGCAAGAACGGAAGTTTTGTAGTTCCTGTTTTACTAAAATCGAACTTTTTCGTTCTAACTAAAAAACTAAAAAGTTGTGACTTCCATTCATGAATAGAGCTCAAAATGTTCTTTATCATTTCCGTTTGTTAATAATTCATTTTTATTTACATATAATATGATTTTTATGAATGAATCACTGAATAAAAAAGATGGTTTTGAGTATCACAATTTAAACATGGCATCTACAGATTTCAAAGGATTTAAAAAAATTTATGTAATTTGCATAGCTTTGGATTGTCGTAAACATGTCTAATGTAAAAAAGTTTAGATTCCTATCATAATTGGGCCATCCTTTAAAATAAAAAAAAAGGATTTCTAATTTAGAATTCGAAAAAAATGACTTGCTTCATCTTCCCATACAAACATAGGATTTTTTTATCACTTTAAATTGAGGCATTATTTGTGTATCCACTAAATAGGAAAAGGTCTCTTTCCCAATTGGGTTTATGGGAAGGATATATAATAATTCAGAGTAATACTACTTTAGATTCAGAAAGTTACAAAATGAAAACTTCATCAATTAGTTTCAAGAACCCATTGATTTTGACTAAACTAAGGATCTTATATATCTTCTGCTATAATAATAATAAATTATAGATAATAAATACGATATAGAAAATAGAAATAAAACACTAACAAGTTATTATAATACACAAATAGGAATAGGCGATGGGGAAATAAGAATCCCCCACCCCGAAAAAAAAAAGAAAAGATGAACTCAACTAATTACAAAATTTTTCAAAAATGAAACGTAAATTACTGCATTGAGTTTTGAATAAAGTTCATAAAAATTATTCAAGTGTTTTGTTATTTATCTGAGATAGAAAAAAAACTTTTTGAATTTCCCGTAAAAAGAGATTTTGCTAATGAAAAAGCTCTCAAGGCTGCCCGATACCCTTTCCTTTTCCAAATACTTTTACGAATACGCTTTTTTGATATAGAAGTACGTTTTTTTGGAACTGCCATTCGAACAAAAAAAATGATTTAGTACTATAGTAGTATGTGAAAGACATTTATTAAAAAAAAAATATGCTTTACTTTATTTTATTCCTCTCAATTTTTAGAAAATAGAGTTAAAAAAAAATAAATAATGTTATTTTTCATAAATTTTTTCCTTATATTAATCATAATATGGAAAGAACGGAAAGAAAATTATCAAATACTTTATTATATAAAATAAGCGTAAATCTCATTTATTGGAATGAACAAGACTCAAACTGTTTGTTCCAAAATCCAAATTTACTCATAGAAAGTTTACTCATAAATAAAGCAAGTATAAAGAAAAAAAAAGAAATGAAGCATTTTTTTATCCTTTTTTAAGTTAAGAATAAGAGATAGTGAATCAGAAAGAAAAAAATTACGTATTAAGTAAGAAAAGAAAAAAAAAACGTTTTTATGGAGTATACATATCAATATTCATGGATGATACCTTTGATTCCACTTCCTATTCCTATTTTAATAGGAGTAGGACTTCTGCTTTTTCCGACATCAACAAAAAACCTTCGGCGTATGTGGTCTTTTCCCAGTATTTTATTATTAAGTATAGTCATGCTTTTTTCGCTTGATCTATCTATTCAACAAATTAATAGAAGTTCTACATATCAATATGTATGGTCTTGGGCCATCAATAATGATTTATCTTTTGAGTTCGGCTACTTTTTTGATTCACTTACTTCCATTATGTTAATACTAATAACTACTGTTGGAATTTTCGTTCTTATTTATAGTGACAATTATATGTCTCATGATCAGGGATATTTGAGATTTTTTGCTTATCTGAGTTTGTTCAATACTTCAATGTTGGGATTAGTTACTAGTTCTAATTTGATACAAATTTATATTTTTTGGGAACTGGTTGGAATGTGTTCTTATCTATTAATAGGTTTTTGGTTCACACGACCCCTTGCAGGAATTGCTTGTCAAAAAGCATTTGTAACTAATCGTATAGGCGATTTTGGATTATTCTTAGGAATCTTAGGCCTTTATTGGATAATAGGCAGTTTTGAATTTCAAGATTTCTTCGAACTATTCAATAACTTTATTTTGATTTCAAATAATCAGGGTCAGTTTTTGTTTCTTACTTTATGTGCCTTTCTTTTATTTGGTGGGGCAGTTGCTAAATCTGCACAATTTCCCCTTCATGTATGGTTGCCTGATGCTATGGAAGGACCAACTCCTATTTCGGCTCTTATCCATGCTGCCACTATGGTAACGGCGGGGGTTTTTCTTGTAGCACGCTTTCTACCTATTTTTATATTCATACCTTCGATAATGAACCTAATATTTTTAATAGGCATAGTAACAGTACTCTTGGGGGCTACTTTAGCTGTTGCTCAAAAAGATATTAAGAGAGGCTTAGCCTATTCTACAATGTCTCAATTGGGTTATATGATGTTAGCTTTGGGCATGGGATCTTATCGAGCCGCTTTATATCATTTGATTACTCATGCTTATTCGAAAGCATTATTGTTTTTAGGATCTGGATCAATTATTCATTCAATGGAAGCTGTTGTTGGATATTCCCCGTATAAAAGCCAGAATCTTGTTTTTATGGGCGGTTTAAAAAAACATGTGCCAATTACAAAAACGGCTTTTTTAGTAGGAACGCTTTCTCTTTGTGGTATTCCGCCTCTTGCCTGTTTTTGGTCAAAAGATGCAATTCTGAATGATAGTTGGACGTATTGGTCGCTTTTTGCATTAATAGCTTGGTTCACAGCTGGATTAACGGCATTTTATATGTTTCGCATCTATTTACTTACTTTTGAGGGACATTTGAATATTCATTTTCAAAATTACAGTGGAAAAAAAAGTAGTTTATTTTATTCAATAAAATTATGGGGTAAACAAGAGGAAAAAACTATTAACAGAAATTTTCCTTTATTCTCTTTATTAACAACTAATAATAACCAACAGACTTTTTTGTTTTGGAAGAAGCCATATGAAATTCGGAGTAAAGTAAAAAGCAGGGCTCTTCTGACTATTACTCATTTTGAATCTACTAAAATTTTTTATTATCCTCATGAATCGGATAATACTATGTTATTTCCTATCCTTTTATTAGTTCTATTTACTCTCTTTATTGGAGTTATAGGAATTCCTTTCAATCAACAAGAAATTCGTTTAGATATATTATCTAAATTGTTAACTCCAGTTATTGATCTTTTACATCAAAATTCAAAAGATTCGGTGGATTGGTATGAATTTTTCACAAATGGAATTTTTTCAGTCAGTATAGCTTTTTTTGGAATATTTATAGCTTCTTTTTTATATAATCCTTTTTATTCGTCTTTACAAAATTTGAACTTCTTTAATTTTTTTGTGAAAAGGGGACCTAATAGAAAATTTTGGGACAAAATAATCAATTTTTTATATAATTGGTCATATAATCGTGCTTATTTAGATAGTTTTTATGATACGTTCTTAACAAAAACAATAAGACGATTATCTGAACTAACTCATTTTTTCGATAGGCGAACAATTGATGGAATTATAAATGGGTTAGGCATTTCCTGTTTTTTAATAGGAGAAAGTATTAAATATGTAGGGGGAAGTCGCATTTCTTCTTATCTATTCTTTTTTTTATTTTATGTACTTGTTTTTTTCGCAGTAATTTACGTTTCATTTTTGAAAAATTTTGTAATTAGTTGAGTTCATCTTTTCTTTTTTTTTTCGGGGTGGGGGATTCTTATTTCCCCATCGCCTATTCCTATTTGTGTATTATAATAACTTGTTAGTGTTTTATTTCTATTTTCTATATCGTATTTATTATCTATAATTTATTATTATTATAGCAGAAGATATATAAGATCCTTAGTTTAGTCAAAATCAATGGGTTCTTGAAACTAATTGATGAAGTTTTCATTTTGTAACTTTCTGAATCTAAAGTAGTATTACTCTGAATTATTATATATCCTTCCCATAAACCCAATTGGGAAAGAGACCTTTTCCTATTTAGTGGATACACAAATAATGCCTCAATTTAAAGTGATAAAAAAATCCTATGTTTGTATGGGAAGATGAAGCAAGTCATTTTTTTCGAATTCTAAATTAGAAATCCTTTTTTTTTATTTTAAAGGATGGCCCAATTATGATAGGAATCTAAACTTTTTTACATTAGACATGTTTACGACAATCCAAAGCTATGCAAATTACATAAATTTTTTTAAATCCTTTGAAATCTGTAGATGCCATGTTTAAATTGTGATACTCAAAACCATCTTTTTTATTCAGTGATTCATTCATAAAAATCATATTATATGTAAATAAAAATGAATTATTAACAAACGGAAATGATAAAGAACATTTTGAGCTCTATTCATGAATGGAAGTCACAACTTTTTAGTTTTTTAGTTAGAACGAAAAAGTTCGATTTTAGTAAAACAGGAACTACAAAACTTCCGTTCTTGCTACTTTACTTTAGAAACTAGAAATTTTTAATTAAATAAAAAAAAAAGGATAATAAAGATTCTTTTTTTAACCCTCAAACTTCTATTGAAATGAAACCAGTTTTTATTCATCAATTTTAAAGCTTCCTACAAAATAAATATTGCATTGGATTGACCCCTTCATTCAATCTCGACGGTTGAATATGAATAAAACATGAGTTATTATTATTTTGAGCAAGCCGCTATGGTGAAATTGGTAGACACGCTGCTCTTAGGAAGCAGTGCTAGAGCATCTCGGTTCGAGTCCGAGTGGCGGCATAGCGTCTTATAAAAAAGGTATAATATAAATCCTATAATAAAATAAAAAAAATTCCGAATTTCCATTCCATATAATAATAATCGAGAAACCTTCTCTTCTCCTTTTTTCATAATCTTTATTTTATGATTTTTTCAATTTTAGAACATATATTAACTCATATATCCTTTTCGATCGTTTCAATTGTAATTACAATTCATTTTTTAACTTTATTAGTCGATGAAGTCGTAGGACTATATGATTCATCAGAAAGGGGTATGATAGCCACCCTTTTCTGTATAACAGGATTATTAGTCACTCGTTGGATTTATTCGGGGCATTTTCCATTAAGTAATTTATATGAATCATTAATCTTTCTTTCATGGAGTTTCTCCATTATTCATATGGTTTCCTATTTTCATTTTAAAAAGCATAAAAATGCTTTAAGTGCAATAACCGCATCAAGTGCTATTTTTACCCAAGGCTTTGTTACTTCGGGTCTTTTAACCAAAATGCATCAATCCGCGCTATTAGTACCTGCTCTCCAATCCCAGTGGTTAATGATGCACGTAAGTATGATGGTATTTGGCTATGCAGCTCTTTTATGTGGATCATTATTATCAGTAGCCCTTCTAGTCATTACATTTCGAAAAGTCATAAAGATTTTTAGCAAAAGCAATATTTTATTAAATACGGCATTTTCCTTTGGGGAAATGAAATACCTGGATGAGAGAAAGAATGTTTTACTAAACACTTATTTTATTTATTCTCGAAATTATTACAGGTATCAATTGGTCCAACAATTGGATTATTGGAGTTATCGTATTATTAGTCTCGGGTTTCTCTTTTTAACCATAGGGATTCTTTCGGGAGCAGTATGGGCTAATGAGGCATGGGGATCATATTGGAATTGGGATCCCAAGGAAACTTGGGCATTTATTACTTGGACCATATTCGCGATTTATTTACATACCCGAACAAATCAAAATTTGGAAGGTGTAAATTCTGCAATTGTGGCTTCCGCGGGCTTTCTTATAATTTGGATATGCTATTTTGGAGTCAATCTATTAGGAATAGGTTTACATAGCTATGGTTCATTTCCATTAACATCGAATTGAATGAAAAAGCAGAACAAATACAAACATAGGACAGCATATAATATACATAAGAAAACTTAATGTAAGCCGCCAAGAAAAGAACCTTTTGAATCAAGTACAAGTAGCGGAGTGATTCAAAAGGTTCTCACAAAGGCCAAACATATCTGATTCAAATTCAATTTGATTTTGACTTTTTCTTTCTTTTTTACTCAACTTAAAAAAAAAATGAAACCTAAGAACAGAAAAAATCATTTTTTTTTCACCTTTTTCAATTGTAAAGCAAATCATTTTCAAAATCATTTTAAATAGGATTTCTTTTTTTTATTCCTAAAACCTATCTATAAAAATAATTAGCTAGAATAGCTTCGACTTTCTCACCCGATAGTGATAAAACGAAATCCGGATAAATACCAATACCTATTACGGGTAGAAAGATAGAGATCGAAACAAATAACTCTCTTGGTCCAGAATCAAAAAAATAGGAGTTTGGAGCATTAAATAGCTTGTATCCGTAGAATATTTGACGTAACATAGATAATAAATAAATAGGAGTTAATATCATTCCAATTGCCATTACAAAAATAATTAATATTTTTGGCATTAAAAAATATTTTTGACTGCTAATTATTCCAAAAAAGACTATCAATTCTGCAACAAAACCACTCATGCCCGGTAATGCAAGAGAAGCCATCGATAAGATACTGAACATCGTAAACATTTTTGGAATTGGAAGAGCCATTCCGCCCATTTCGTCGAGATAAACAAGACGTATTCTATCATAACTCGTTCCTGCCAAGAAAAAAAGTGCAGCGCCAATAAATCCATGAGATATTATTTGTAAAAAGGCTCCGTTGAGTCCCGTATCGGTTATAGAGCCAATTCCTATAATTATGAAACCCATATGAGATACAGAGGAATAGGCTATTCTTTTTTTTAAATTACGTTGAGCAAGAGATGTTGAAGCTGCATAAATTATTTGCATTGTGCCTACTATCATCAACCAGGGAGAAAATATAGAATGAGCATGGGGTAATAATTCCATATTGATCCGAACTAATCCATATGCTCCCATTTTTAATAAGATTCCGGCTAGAAGCATACAAGTACTATAATGTGCCTCCCCATGGGTGTCTGGTAACCATGTATGTAAGGGTATAATCGGTGATTTGACAGCAAAAGCAATAAGAAATCCAATATAGAATATTATTTCCAGTGCGAGAGGATACGATTGATTAGCTAATGTTTCAAAATTGAATGTTGGTTCATTAGAACCATATAAACCGATACCCAAAACCCCTACTAATAGAAAAATGGAACCTCCCGCAGTGTACAAAATAAACTTTGTAGCTGAATACAGACGTTTCTTTCCCCCCCACATAGATAGAAGTAGATAAACAGGAATTAATTCTAACTCCCACATGATGAAAAAAAGCAAAAGGTCTCGAGAAGAAAATGATCCTATTTGACCACTGTACATTGCTAACATCAGGAAATGGAATAGTCGGGAATCCCGAGTAACTGGCCAAGCCGCTAAAGTAGCTAAAGTTGTGATAAATCCTGTCAGTAAAATAGGTCCTATAGAAAGTCCATCTATTCCCAATCTCCAGTAAAAATCAAAAAAATTGATCCATTTATAATCTTCCGCCAGCTGGATTAATGGATCGTCCAATTGGAAATGATAACAAAATACATAGGTCATTAGAAGTAGTTCTAAGGTGGATATAGAAATGGTATACCACCTAATTAGCTTATTTCCTCTATGAGGAAGAAAGAAAATTAAAGAGCCCGCAGATATTGGCAAAACTACAATTATTGTTAACCAAGGAAAAGAATTCGTGGTAAAGACAAGATACATTTGGACCAGAAAAACCCGCGCTCGAAAATAGAATCTTTATTCTTTTTTTTTTTTTTTGAGTACGGGTTTTTTCAGTAAAAAAATAAAATGTATTCAAAATGTATTCAAGTGGGTTTTACGGAACATATCAATAAGCTAGACCCATACTTCGAGTTGTTTCATGCCATAAATAAACTCGAACACTCAAGAAATCCGTTGGACAGGCAGATTCACATCTCTTACAACCAACACAGTCTTCTGTTCTTGGGGCGGAAGCAATTTGTTTAGCTTTGCATCCATCCCAAGGTATCATTTCTAACACATCGGTGGGGCACGCTCGGACACATTGGGTACACCCTATGCATGTATCATAAATTTTTACTGAATGTGACATGGGATCTATGAATTTTTGAACGTTATCAAATTTCGATCTAGTAAACTTGTAAATGAATCATATATTTAAACGCCAGATGAATCAACGATTTACCAGAAATTTTCTAATCAATGGACTTCTGGATCAGCTCATGAGAAGTGGCTAAGATACTTTGATTTATTACGTTTTCGTAAATAGAATCTAGATTCTAACATATTCTACATGCTAATTCAAATTGGTGGATATTCTAATTTTGATTATTATTCCTACTTATTCAATAAAGTTGATTGATTGATACGCGTTGATTTTCTGTTACGATAAATTGACGAAACAATAGCCAACCCAATAGCTGCTTCAGCGGCTGCAATAGCTATAACAAAAATTGAGAAAATATCTCCCTTTAACTGGCGACTATCAAAAAAATCAGAAAATGTTACAAAATTGATATTAACTGCATTCAATATAAGTTCAAGACACATAAGAGCCCTAACCATGTTTCGACTCGTGATTAATCCATAAATACCGATAGAAAATAAATAGGCACTCAAAACAAGTACATGTTCGAGCATCATTGACCAACTCCTTATCAATGTTGGTTCATTTCAATATGAACAAAAATTCAACAGATTCGAGATTGACTAGAATAGAACAAAACAAGTACGGAACAAAAGAATGTATTGAAAATAGATCAAATAAAAGAATCTCCCTTTTAGACATGAACAGTATTCAAATAGAATTTTTGTGAAATAGGTGGGATAACATAGAAGAAAGTGAAATTTGGATTGTTTGCTGTTGCTAGTTATAACGATTTATTACTGACGAGCCACAGCAATTGCGCCTATCAAACCAACTAAAAGAATTATTGAAATCAGTTCAAACGGAAGAAAAAAATCTGTTGATAAATGAATTCCAATTTGTTGACTATTACTTATCAAATCTTGTTCTATAAGTTGGTTTGATCTTGTAGTCCAAATAATCCCGTACCATGACGTATCGAAAATAGTAGTAATTAGCGAAAGAAGAATACTTGTACAAACCAGTGAAGTAACCCCATCCCCAACGATCGACAGATTCAAATCCTTGTAATATTCTGAACCATTCATGAACATGACAGCAAATATGATTAAAACATTTATGGCTCCTACATAAATAAGGAGCTGGGCAGCGGCTACAAAATGAGAATTTGAAAGAATATAGAATAAGGATATACAAACAAGAACCAATCCCAACGAAAAGGCAGAATAAATTGGATTGGTAAGTAATACTACTCCCAGTCCCCCTAATATAAGACCCGATCCCAGTAAAACTATAAGAAAATCGTGTATTGGTCCAGGCAAATCCATTATATGTAAAATAGGAGATAAATTGAAATGCTTTTCATGATCGTATTGACCCGACCGGGAAAAAACTAAAGGTTTTTTGATTTTCATTTTATGATAGGTTCCTAATTGAATTCAATTCTAATCTATTAGGTATGATATGGGTACAATTGTTGGACAGTTTCTTTTTTGATTCTTTTATTTTCTTAAATTAAGAAATTAAATTAAGAAAGAATAAGGATATTTTTTGAAAGTATATTTTTCGAAAAAATTACGACTCTATTGATAGATTTTTAATAAAAAAGTCGAAATTCTCATCAACCAATGAATTTCTAGTTGAATTTTTCATTATTGGCCAAACAAAGAGAAAGACCTTATCTCATTCTTTTAATTTAAACCAAAAAAACGGAACCTTAAGAATTGGTAATTTCTCTTTATTTAATAGAATAGGGCGGTTACCTACTCAGTTTTTCTTTGAGGCGAATTCAAAATTGTTCGAATTGTATAATCATCAATTACTGACATTGGTAAACGGCCCAAAGCAATTTGATTATAATTCAACTCGTGACGGTCGTAAGTAGAAAGTTCATATTCTTCAGTCATCGATAAACAATTTGTTGGACAATACTCAACACAGTTACCACAAAATATACAAATTCCGAAATCAATACTGTAATTAAGTAATCGTTTTTTTCGAATATCAGTTTCAAATTTCCAATCAACAACAGGCAGATCTATAGGACATACACGAACACATACTTCACAAGCAATACATTTATCAAATTCGAAATGGATTCGGCCACGGAAACGCTCCGATGTGATTAATTTTTCATAAGGATATTGAATAGTTACAGGCAAACGATTTGCGTGGGATAAGGTAATCATGAAACTTTGACCAATGTACCTTGCTGCTCGTACTGTTTGTTGACCATAATTCATGAACCCAGTTACCATAGGGAACATATCAGGAATCTATATGAATAGTTTTATCTTCGTTTCTTTCTCTTGTTTGAACTTGAACCAAGTCTATTGTTTGCTATTTACAGTGAAAAAAGTTGAAAAGAGGTTGTTAATAATAGATTACCGAGAGAGATTGGTAAAAGAAATTTCCATCCAAGATTTAAAAGTTGGTCCATTCTTAACCTAGGTAAAGTCCATCTTGTTGTGATAGAAATAAACAAGAACAAATAAGTTTTAGCTAATGTAATAAAGATACCAATTGTAGTTCCAAAGATTCCATCCACTTTATTTATTTCAAATAGCTCAGGAACAAATATGTATGGAATGGAAATATTCCAACCACCCAAGTAAAGAACCGTTACAAATAACGAAGAAAGTAATAGATTTAGATAGGAAGCAACATAAAATAAACCAAATTTGATACCTGAATATTCGGTTTGATAACCTGCTACTAATTCTTCCTCCGCTTCTGGTAAATCAAAGGGTAATCTCTCGCATTCGGCTAGGGCAGAAATTAGAAAAACGATAAATCCTATAGGCTGACGCCACAAATTCCATCCCCAAAACCCATATTTTGACTGCGCCTCAACTATATCAACTGTACTTGAACTGTTAGATAATCATAGTCGGTGATAACATCACTGTTCCCACCGCTATTCCAGAACCGTACATGAGGTTTTCGCCTCATACGGCTCCTCGTGGGTCAAAAAAAATCTAAGGACCAGATCAGTATTATTTACTATTTAGCTAGCTATGGTTGTAGAATAGAAAGAGTCAAAATCTATTTGAGGGTCCAAAATTATACCAATGGAATTCCGTCTGCTATACTCTAAAATAATAATAAATAAAGGCGCTTCCGAATGGATCTCACCCGTTAATAATTTGACTTTGTTGAGTAATAACTTAATCCTTAAATAAAAAACTCCTTTCAGAAATATCAATAAATAGTTTATTTCAACCCATCATTTTCGATTACGAAAAGGAATTAGACGTTACATTAGCTAATGAATCATGAGACAAATTATATCTCTCTAAATCTATGCTAAATATATGAAAAAGACGGAATAAAAAAGATTTCTTTTTTTTTTCTCTTGTTTGTTTTTCGTTCCTATTCTTCTTTCTTATAAAACCAATATAAGAGAAGGGGCTAAAACTAAAATCAAAAATAAAGGATTATTTCGTTCCTGATAGTCATTGCTTTAATGGGTGGATAGGAGCATACTCTGGATCGGAATCGCGGGAAGTACTGCCTTATCATTTCTACCAATTTAAAGCCCCAATTAGTATTCTTTTTATGTTATGCAGAAATATCTTTTTAGAGAATTTCCATAATCTCCATTACTAATCCTTTGTGCATTTTTGTGTTCCTAATCATCCACTCATTTTTTGTTCAATCGCCCGTTTCGTTTGATAATACATGTATGGTAGGTAATTCATACAAAGGATAGTGAAAAGGCCATACGGTTGATCTTTTGAGCCCGCTTCAAGCTGGGTTGTCTAATCAACCAGTCTTGGGGTAAAGGACCTCTTCCGCTTATGTTTATTTCCACTTAACTCTTGTCTTGTACATAGGAAATGAGACTCCATTTTTTTTACTGCAAATTTATAAGCTGCTTTCTTTCACTCATATATAACTATCTAATTTACTTTATCAACCAAAAGGATAATAAATAATATCTATTCAATTCGTTCAACTTGTTTTGTTTTCTAAAGCGAAAGAAAAGAATGAATAGGGAAAAGAAAGAAAAGTTTGTATTTCAACGAATCGCACGTAGAGATATTGATAAAACACATAAAGTTAATGGTATTTCATAACTAATCGATTGAGCAGCAGCTCGTAAACCACCTAAAAAGGAATATTTATTATTCGATCCGTATCCTGACATAAGAAGGCCAACAGGGGCAATACTTGAAATGGCAATCCATAAAAAAATACCGATATTGAGATCAGCTAAAACAAGATGATAGCTAAAAGGAATTACTAAAAAACTTAGTAAAATTGATATGACTGCTATAGATGGTCCAATACTGAATAAACGGGTATTTCCTCTAGCTGGAAAAAGATTCTCTTTGAAAAGCAGTTTTGTCCCATCTGCTAGAGCTTGAAGAATTCCCAAAGGACCGGCGTATTCAGGCCCAATACGTTGTTGTATTCCTGCGGATATCTCTCTTTCTAACCATACAATTACCAGTACGCCTACTGTGATCCCCAATACAAGAGTCAAAATAGGGACAAAGATCCATACGATTCCATAGACCTCTTTGAAAAATTCCAATCTGGAAAAAGAATTAATATCTTGTACTTCTATTTCTGTTGTATAAACTATCATTTCAACGATCAACTTCTCCCATAATGATATCTATGCTACCTAGTATTGTCATAATATCAGCCAATTTCATTCCTTTAACTAACTGAGGAAGAATTTGCAAATTGATAAAACCCGGCGGGCGAATTTTCCATCTCCAAGGAAAACAACTTTTGTCCCCTATTAGAAAAATTCCCAATTCTCCCTTTGGGGCTTCAACTCTCGCATAAAGTTCTTGCTTCGGCAATTCAAATGTGGGAGAAGGTTTTTTACTAATGAATCGATATTCAAAATCATTCCATTCTGGATCCCTTTCTCTATCAAAGCATCGGATTTCTAAATTCTCATAGGGACCTCCTGGAAGGAATTCCAGGGCCTGTTGAATTATTTTTATGGATTCCGTCATTTCACTGATTCGGACTAAATAACGAGCTAATGAGTCTCCTTCTTTTTGCCACTGGATTTCCCAATGAAATTCGTCGTAACACTCATAATGATCAACTTTACGAAGATCCCATTGTATTCCAGATGCTCGTAGCATCGGTCCGGATAAACCCCAATTTATTGCTTCTTCTCCACTAATAATGCCTACTCCTTCAACTCGTTCTAAAAAAATGGGATTTCGCGTAATAAGTTTTTGATATTCAACAACTCCTGTTAAAAAAGAATCGCAGAAATCCAAACATTTATCTATCCAGCCATAAGGCAGGTCGGCTGCTACTCCTCCGATACGAAAATAATTATGCATCATTCTCATCCCAGTCGCAGCTTCGAATAGATCATATACTAATTCTCTTTCTCTGAAAATATAGAAAAAAGGGGTCTGTGCGCCAATATCCGCCATAAAAGGTCCAAGCCATAAGAGATGAGAAGCTAGACGACTTAACTCCAACATAATGACTCTGATATAGCTCGCTCTTTTAGGCACTTGAATATTTCCCAATTGTTCTGGTCCATTTACGGTTATTGCTTCTGTGAACATAGTAGCTAAATAATCCCAACGTGTTACATAAGGTAAAAATTGTATAATTGTTCGGTTTTCCGCAATTTTTTCCATTCCTCTGTGTAAATAACCTAATATTGGTTCGCAGTCAACAACATTTTCACCGTCTAGGGTAACGATGAGACGAAGAACACCGTGCATTGATGGGTGGTGAGGTCCCATATTGACTATCATAAGGTCTCTTTCTGTAGCTGGTCTATTCATAAGTTTTTCCTCGATTCATTCTTACATGAATTGCTGAAAACGAAAAGAAGTTTATCAAAATTCTCAAGATCCAATAAATGAAAAAACTAAGTCAAAATTTTTAAATTAACGATTTTTTAACTCCCGAATATCCAACTCACTAATTAATTCTTTATAGCGTACTCGATTTTTCTTTGATAAGTAAGACAGCAGCCGTTGACGTTTTCCCAGAATTTTTCGTAGACCTCTCTGAGATGAATAGTCTTTTCTGTGCAATTCCAAATGGGAAGTAAGTCTTCGTATCTTATTGGTGAAACTTACTATTTGAAAGTCAACAGACCCCCGCTTTTCTTCTTTTTTTTCTTGAAAAATAACTGAGATGAATGAATTTTTTACCATAAAACAAAATATTATCCCCTTTTATAATTTATAATTTTTTGATGTGAATTTGATTAATCAGTAATAATAATATTAGTCATTTTGATATACAGAATGACCTTAAGTTCATTATAAACTTCCTACTTTTTTTATAAAATAAATAAATGAACAAAATCTTCTTATCTTTTTTTGTATTCCTATACAAATAAAAAAAAGAAGATTTTGTTCATTTATTTATAGATCTAATTGATAATATGTATGTCATTAAATTAGTATCCTCTTTCAGGATGGAATGTAAGACAATCCTCGCGTCTATCTATTTGTTTTCATATAGCCGACATATTCTATTACCTAATAATATATGTATATATGGCAAAATTCATGTAAATGGACTTGTAACTAACAAATTTTCAACCGTGGATACATATGTATCCTGACCATACTGAAACGACTGCCATTATGAGTATTAAACCAATAGCGATTCATACAAGCTAAATCTTCTAGTCGATAATTGGGCCAAAGAAAGAACTTCATTTTAATTAGTTTATTTTTATCGATACCGAGATATTTGCCTCTATTTAAAACTTGACCACAGTTTTTTACCTGATTGCAAAATACCGGATTTCTATGTATATCATTTCTATCCCTTGAGTTTAAAAAATATAGAATTCGCAATTCTCTACGGCCTTTAGGGGATAAAAGAGTTTCAGGAACAAAGAAATCATAATGATTTTTGTCTCTATTTTGAGTCATTTTTTGATGTCTTAAAATGGATTCATCAAATTGATTCTTATCAAACCATTCTCGAAATTTTTGATTCCTTTGGTATTTATTCTTATGAAGGTATTTATTCTTATGAACCAAAAAAATACCTATGGTTTGATATAGAATCAATTGTCCATCGTTTTTTATAGACGGATAAGGATAAGTCGGTTCGATAATCAATGCTCCGCTTGTACTTAATTCTCTAGGAGTGCGCCTTTTTAGAGTCCAAATATCCACAGTCAGTTCTCCCCGTTTAAGATAGGATATAGCAACGTCCTTTGGATTTCTCAATCTAAGCAGGAGACAATAGGCTCTAATATTATTGACCATTTTTTGATTTACAACCCTTTCCCAACTCAATTGAAAATACAAAAAACTTTCTAGGAAGGAATAAAGCTCTATAGCTTCGGGGCTCATGTTGGCCTTTTTTTTTCTACGTTGTTTTTTTATGCCTGATCTACCTCCATTTTCATCTGATAGAGGAGCCCCTTCCCCTTGGTTTAGAGGATCTTTTTCTTCTTGATTTCCATTCTCGAATCTAAGAATTCTTTTTTTTTTATTTGATTCTATTAAAGGGTTACTTTCAGTAATGTTTTTCTTAATGTTTTCATTTCCATTCAAATGAAAGTTGAAAAGAAGTAATTTTATTGGTATGATCCCCGGTTTAATCTTATATGCATTATATAGTGGCACAAATTCTGGGAAGACCCAAAGTTCTAGTTCTGGATTCGAACTAATACGACCTACTATTTCCTCATTCATTTCCATCCAATCAAAGAAGGATCTTTTTTTTTTGAATCGGTTGATTTTTGAATTTTTAGAAATTGGTAAATAAAAAGGACCCCTCTTCATTTTTTGATTCTTATTCTTGGTGCCGCTATTGGCCCAGTAATGAATCTCGACCTTATTATTTCTAAGGCAAAAATCAATCATTTTCCACCTACAAAATTTTCTATCTGGAAATTTCTCCTCAGCCATAATATCATTTTCTCCTAGATAATTATAAATAGGTAGCCCATCTGGCATATCAAAAAATTTGCGTTTATCTATCTTGTAATTATCAAAAATCTCTTCTTTACTATTTATTTGTAATGGTGATCTATAAATATATGAGTCTTTCTTCTCTTCATAATTAATAGATTTATATGAGAAAAAATCATGTCTATGATGTTTTTTAAAATTAGATGATTTTTTATATTCTTGATTCAGTAATGAATCAGGTTCGAAATTCTTTTGTTTTTCATCATGAATTAATCCTTCTTTTTCATATGAGTCCCATTTGTTAAAATCGTTTTTTTGAGTCATACAGTGTCGATTGACTTTATTTCGCCATTTTTCTGGTACTAATTTTAGCCAGCTAATCTGAGAGAAATCATATTGATAATGCCCCCTTAACCAGTTTTTCCATTGATTCCTTTCAGAATGCCAAAAGTATTTATGTCTCAATCCAGAATGAAATATTCCCTCTTTCCGAAAAAAATCCTTTATTTCATTTTTAAGAAAAAGAGATGTTCCATGATATTGAAGGATAGACTTGAATTTATAGAAGTTAATAACTCGAGTTTGCGATATTTTATAAAATACATATGCTTGCGAGAAGGAGGACGAGTTACAAAAAGTTGTTGAATTCTTATTTTGAATATTATCAAGGGAATTTTTTTTAGTTAAAATAAAGTGAAATTTTTTTGTATTTCTTTTCTTAATTCTTTTTTCATTTTCTTTCTTATTGGAAATGGATTTCTCGATCATTTTTTTTCTTGATTCAATAAAAAGTTGTGCATTGGTTCTTGCAATATTAATGATACATAGAAAAAAATCTATGTATATTTTTTCCATGAAAAATTTGATAAAAAAATCAAATTTACGGATTAATCGAGTATTTCTTCTTTTTAATATTTGACAAAATTTTTTTAATGATTCTAATATTTTATTATGATTACTTTTTTTATTAGAATGAATATTTTTTTCTTGAGTTAGAAATCCATTTTTCTTCTCATTTAGAATTCTTTCTAGTTTCTTGTTGATTGTACTTGTTCTCTCAGTCAGATCTTTCATTTTTTTTTCTGTCAGTGAAAAATTTG